TATTTCTGCATCTCCCTGACCAAACCCGCCTACATTAGGATTACTTGTTAATGGTTGATCCAATCTGACCGATTCACCCTCGGAAACAAGAAGTTCTGGTCCTGGGGGGATAATATTAACCACTTGTCGCCCGTCCGCATTTGTTATGTTTATTTCATACCCCCCTTTTTCTTTTCGGATTATTTTGCTTACTATGCCTGCTGTTGTAGCATTATAAACTGTATTGTTACTCCTGCTCCCGTCGGGATAAATCTGACCCCTTCCCCTGTTCCCACCTATGTAGATAGGATATTTTAAGAAGTAAACATCTTTTTTATTAGTCGGGTCAGGGGCAAGAATAGGAAAGACTATTTCGGTATATTTCTGACCAGGGACGGGTCCTATCACAAGAATATTTTTTTTATTAGGGCGATAGCTCTGAAAAGACAAATTGCCTATCTTTTCTTTCATCTCAGGAGAAATACGATCGGCAGGGGCTAATTCAAAACCCTCCGGTAAAATAAGAACAGCCCCCACATTCAAACCCCCCTTTTTACCATTAGCAAGAACCTGTTTCAGTTGTATATCATAAGGAATTCGAACAACTGCCTCAAATACAGTATCCGGAAGTACCGCCTGCGGAACCTCAATATCCACGGGCTTATTAGCTAAATGGCAATTGGCGCATACAATACGCCCCGTCGCTTCTCGTGGATTTTCATAACCTTGCTGTGCAAAAACGGGATATGCTTCTGAAATGTCCGGACGGGTTATGATATAGATTAGAAGCGATACGGAAATAGAACGAGTAATCTGTTCCTTTATCCAAGAAAAGGTGTTTCTATTTTCCATGGTCCAATAGTTGATCCAAAAGTTTCTACAATTACAATAAGGGGGGGTAAGTCGCTAGTATAGTTCCTTATCCACGATTCTGTTAGTTACTTAACTAATTTTACTGGGGAATAATATAAATATCGGATGAATCCCGAAGATGGTTAAAAATAGAAAACGTAAGTACGATTTTCAATACTTTGTTTATCTACAACTACAAAATAACCAAAATAACAGGGGCTCTAATTTTATTAGATTAATATCAGTGGATTTTTTATTTTTTTATCAGCCATTCATTGAATGATAAATAATTACAAGTGACGGAGATACTCGATTTAAATAACGAAAAATCAAATATTTAAAAGTTGTATCAAGAATGACTGGAAGGGTGGAAACAAGACCAGATAGAATTTGATCATTATGAACAAATCCAAAATCTTTGTAGACAGAGCCAATCAGTAATTCCCAACCGTGGGGTGAATGAAATCCGATACAGAAGTCAGTTAATAATAGAATCGAAAAAGCTTTGACTGTATCGCTTAAGTTATATAGGAATTTCTGGGACCACGAGTTAAGAATACCAAGTTCTTCATTACCAATGATAGAATATCCGCTTAGAATAACAAAACATATTATATTTGTTGAGAAGTTCAAAATCGTCTGAATACGATCCTCATTGTGTATCTTAATTAGTTGGATCATTTCTTGTTGGATTCCTATACGAAGCTTGTGTAGACGTATTTCTGAATATTCATCGATCAATTCGTCGAAGACGAACAGTTCCTCCAATTCTATGAATTTTTCTAGAATACTCTTTTCTTGAATCTCATTCAAACAAATTTCGGATTGACCAGTATGCCACAAATTAGTAACCCAATATTCCAGACTTTTTTTAAATGAGAGAGAAAGCCACCAGGGCAAAAATACTATAGATGCAAGATATACCAGAGGTGTGAATACTTTCCTTTTTGCCATTTTTTCCTCTGTGAATTGTTAATCAACCAACTCCACTCGTCCACTTTATGCGATTAAATGTTTCTTTTACCTATGAGTTCTATATTCTATACAAGGTATGGAACCTATGAATCTCTTTTATTTAGTTATTTAGTTTAGGATTTTTTGGTTAGTCTTTGAATCTAGAAAGAATAGAGAAATTGACTTAAGAATCCACTTCGAATAAAGAAATACTAAAAAAATATCGGGAAAGAATATCTGAATCAGAAAAGGAGGGGATTCTTGTGTTTTTATCTCCTGATAAAGCGGGAATCTACCAGTTATCAAAATACTTCAATTGGTACACGCAAGAAATAGGCCAATTCAGTAGCTTTTTGTTCAATTTCTCTTGGAGTCAAATTATCATCAATGCGCGTTAAGGGAATGGCCCCCCACCCTCGGATGTCTATATAAAGAACACGACGAACATAAATACTCTCTTTAACTTCTATTCTAATGGACTGAATATCTTTTATAAAGAATCGACGTAATATGCGACGATTTTTTCCAGGGAATCCCCAACGAAAAATACACATTACGCCTTCCTTTCTATCGAATCGATCATAACCACTACCTACATTCCAAAAAATTGTGCACCATAAATAGGAACTAATAAAGAGACCCGCGAGTCCGTAGAAAGACATCACGATCCCTTGCGAAAAAAAAATGATTGGATGAGAAGGAAAAAAGGATATAAAATTTCGTCCAAGGTAACTGGATGTTCCAACCAATAAGAATCCCAATGAACCTAAAAAAAGGATAAAGGCCCAGCAGAAATTACTTATTTTTCTAGACCCCGCGATAAGTTCTATCCATATATGTTCTGATCGCCAACTCATACTCGATCCGATTGTATTTTATTGGAATTGAGAGACTACCTCAAATTAATTTGACTTTACTTTTTTATTTATGAAATAACTGTCATCAACTAGCACTAGTTTGGTATGAACCTTAGGAATAAGTCATCAAATTGGTTAGATTTAAAAAACAAAAACTATCATACCTCAGAAAATCCCACTATACACCTAAATACACAAATCTCCCATTGCCAATTTGAGCCATCCAGTGATTCAGATCACGGATAGAATTCATTGACTATATATCTTGTGTCAGCGGCCCTAGGGGCCCTGTGCTTTTTTATTTTTTTGTTTGCTCGGTGAAAATCACATATTATACCCTATTTCAATAAATTTCAATAAAGGAATATCTGTTTTATGATACAAATCTAAGTTTTGAAACAATTGGAGGGTATAGATATAGGGTCACCTCGAATCTAAAGAATCTTGTTTTTTTGAACATGAAAAGATAAAGAAGCCATTGCAATTGCCGGAAATACTAGGCCTACTAAAGGCACAAAAATAGAGGGAAAACTGAAAGTTGTCATAGAATGGGTACCTCAATTTATTATTTGTACCTGTTATGTTATTATTTATAAATTCAATATATCTTATAATAATTAGAATTAATAAAATTAGAAAAGAATGAAAATAATAAATTGAAATGAAGCTCATTATTATGACTGTAATAACTCATTTAATACTCAATTTCAATTATTAAGACAACATAACTCTAAATCGAAGTATCTACATCTCTATATCTAAATATTTAAGTGAGTGTCTAGAATAAGAACAAGAAGTGTAGAACTAAGTATTTGTCTTTTCGTCTTGTCTTCGAATTTAGATTTACTAAAAAAAGAAAGAATTTCTTACAGATTATCGAACAATTCATTAGAATATGAACCAACAGGTATTTTTAGATAAAACAGGATTTTCGGGAAATGGAAATAAAAAACTTTTTGTTTTTTAGAGTTGAATTATATACATAAGAGGCGAAGAAGAATTACGCCTTGTTTGTCTAATTTTATGAAAGGGGGAATTCCATCTTTTTATAGAGATTTTAATCATAAATAGAGATAAGGAGAAGTTATACACAACTTTTGCTTATTTATACAATATACAATTCGATCTTATATGACGAAAGACAATTCTCCTTTTTTTTGATTCTGATAAACAACTACCTATTTGCTACAAATAATTGAGCTTAGTGCTCTATTTTATTTTGTCTCTATTCCATTTTGATTCAAAGGAAAGAAAGCGTGGAACTTAAATAACTCACTCAAAACGCTTTTTAAAAGATTACGTGATACGATTAGGTCAAATAAGCCCTTCTCGAATAAATATTCAGCCGATTGCGAACCCTCGGGTACTGTTTTATTCAATGTTTGTTCAATTACTCTTTTACCCGCAAATGCAATGTAGGCGTCGGGTTCAGCAATAATGATATCACCCAACATACCAAAACTAGCTGTCACTCCACCAGTAGTAGGAGATGTAAGGATTGATACATAAAACAACTTTTTATTTGATTGATAATCATATAAAGCAGACGATATTTTAGCCATTTGCATCAAGCTCAAACTTCCCTCTTGCATGCGCGCCCCCCCGGAAGCACACACTATAACAAGAGGCAAAAATTGATTGGTAGCATACTCAATCAAACGGGTAATTTTTTCCCCAACTACGGATCCCATACTACCCCCCATAAATTGAAAATCCATAACCCCAACCGCTACGGGAATGTCATTTATGTAGCCTATGCCTGTTTGAATAGCCTCAGTTAATCCCGTATTTCTTTGATAAGAATCAATACGATCCTTATAAGGTTCCTCCTCCGAATGAAATTCAATGGGATCCAGAGAGACCATGTCTTCGTCCATAGGATCCCAGGTACCGGGATCGATCGAAAGCTCAATTCTATCTGAACTACTCATTTTCAAATGATATCCACATTGTTCACAAATATTCATTTTTGATTTCAAAAATTTCTTATAATTTAATCCACAACAACTTTCGCATTGAACCCACAAATGTCTATATTTTTGAGTTACGTCGAGATCATTAGAACTTTCTCCTATAGTTAAATCACTATCCTTCGTGCAGATTTGTATACCCAAATCCTCTTTTTCACTATTATTTCTACTTTCACCACAAATGGCCCTATAAATGTAACTCTCACTTACATTATCAATCTCACTTACTGTCGAAGTATGGATACAGATTTGAGACTGAAGATAACTGCCGATGCAATTATAAATATGATTATTCCAATTATATTGAGTATCAGATTGAGTATCAGACATGTAACTAGAATTCTGATAACTATAAAAAGAACTAGAAAGTTCATTCAGAAAAGAATGA